TCGCCAATAAATTGTGTTTAGGACAGTATTAAAAAATTCATCGAAAACTTACAGCAGCTTGCCAAACAAAGGCTAATAGAAGAAAGAGAAGGGGTATTACTGGCATAAAATCTACGATTGGGTTCAAAAAAGCGTAGGCCTCAGGCAATTTGGCTAAGAAAAAACTACTCGAATAAAGGGCGGAATTAAGACAGATACAGATCAAACTAAAGATATTAAGCATAACAAACATTTTTTTTTTATTGGACTTGGAGATAATTGTATTTTGATTGAGTTAATATAATAATATAAATATATTATTAGTGATAATTTATGTACGGTAAAAATGACGAAAGTAAGGTAGATCAAAAAATCCTTTTTTTTTTTGAACTTGAACCCGCCCAATCAAAATTTTTTCTATTTTCTTTTGCGAATTGAAGAAATCATCCTTTCATACAATATCTTAATTGAATTATATGTAATGATCAATAAATTCAGTTTTATTCTATAGATAATTCTATATCTACACGTGTCAAAATCCCAGGAACAATAGAGTCCATAGATTTTTGGACTGGAATTGACGAATAATCAATACCAATACTAGTCTTTAGTAGTATAGAACAGAAATCTAAATGGGGCGTGGCCAAGTGGTAAGGCAACGGGTTTTGGTCCCGGTATTCGGAGGTTCGAATCCTTCCGTCCCAGAAAATACCTATCATTTCTATATAAATAGATATTATTAGAATAATGAAAAAAAAAGATTGTCTTTTTGAACTAATTTCTCTTTCAAAATAGAATATTGAATGGATAGAGTGTGATTCTTGTTTCTGATTTTTAATCATTCCATTTTTCTCTGAATCATATCTTTTTCACAAATTGAGTTCAAATACATACAGATGGAGCTATATTGAGAAGTTCCGAGTTACAAAGAACTGCAAGAGACTCAAAGTGGCTTTGATATGTTATTAGAAGTCTGAGATTGTTGAATATATCCTATTAGGTTACTTGAAGATGGAATGTAGATTTAATAAAAAGCACTTTATACTCGTAATATTTATAAATTATATATAAATTAATAAGGAAAATAAAAATATTGCATTATTCAATAAAATAAAAAATGCATTAAAATTTCATTCTTGATAATATTTCTTTACTTTACAAAGCACCAATTCATATAACAGAAGAAAAAATATAGATTTCTGTGAAACGATCGAACAAATGACTATTCATGATTCCATAATTGAATCAATTACATATCAGTTCCAAACTAGAGAAATGTTATGGTAAAACTTCGTTTGAAACGATGTGGTAAAAAGCAACGTGCGACTTGACAGACATAATCAGTTGTGGATTTTTACATCCACCATTTTCTATTCTATAGAAATGAAAGTGCTCTTGGCTCGACATCCCTTTTTCTATTCCATTAGAACCCCGGTTTTTTGTTGGGGTTTAATGTCAACAGTATATGATGTAGCTCGAGTAGAAAGTATTGATTCATTTCTCAGGGGCAAGGATCTACGGTTAGTGCCAATTAATAAGTTGGAACAACTTCGTAAGTAAATTTTCGATCTAGTAGAAATCGAAAGGATCCAGTTCGAGCAAATTTAAAATAAAAAAGGAAAATTTGTTGGAATTAGTGAAACTCTTTTGATCAAAAGTGTATCATGCGGGAATCAACCGTTCGTATGATTTTTTGATAGAAAGAAATCATAAAAAGGGGCATGTTGCTGTCATTTTGAAATGATTAAGATTCACCGAAGTAATGTCTAAACCCAATGATTCCAGGCAAAGATAAAGTATTTTGGAACAAGGAAATACCATTTTTCAACTGTCTCGACAACTAGATAAAGGATAAAGAATCAAAATATATTCTAAATGAGACAAACAGAAAGGGGTTAGAGACCACTCAAAAAATGAAATGCCTAAGGCTTTTCTTTTGAACTATTTCAGAGTTATCCAACTTGAGTTATGAGAATACAAATGATTTTTTTTGATAAAGAGGAATAAAAAAGATTAAATAATCCTCTAATTGATTTGATGATGTTATGGATCTATTTAACATTCTAATTCTATACATAGACCTAACTTCCAATTTCTCGAGCCGTATGAGGAGAAAACTTCGTATACGTTTCTAGGGGGGGTTATAGTTCATCTACATCTATCCCAATGAGCCCTTTATCGAATCGTTGCAATTGATGTGCGATCTCGAAGAGAAGGAAGAGATCTTCGGAAAGTGGGTTTTTATGATCCAATAAAAAATCAAACCTATTTAAATATTCCCGGTATTCTATATTTTCTTGAAAAAGGCGCTCAACCTACAGAAACTGTTTATGATATTTTAAAGAAGGCAGGGGTTTTTACAGAATTTAATTTTAATCAAATGAAAGTCAATTAATCAAATAAAAAAAAAAAAGAGAGAGAAGAGGGTGGGGGTGATTCATATATAGCTTTGTATAATCCCCCCCCCCTTCTTTTTTACTCTATTCATTTATTATTGTTACCATAGAATAGCATGTTATAT